TCTTTTGTTTCATTTCTTCTGGAACAATCACAAACACTTTTTTGATTATGGATCTACTACCAGAAATTCAATGCGTAATCTTAGCATTCAATGTTTATTTCTGAATAATCTCATTTTTCAATTATGCAACTATTTCATTTTACCAAGTTCAATGTTAGTCAGATTAGTCAACATTTATATGTTTCGATGCAACAACAAAATGTTATTTGTAACAAGTAGTTTTGTTGGTTGGTTAATTGGTCACATTTTATTCATGAAATGGGTTGGATTGGTATTAGGCTGGATACAGCAAAATAATTCTATTAGATCGAATAAGTACCTTGTGTCAGAATTGAGAAATTCTATGGCTCGAATCTTTAGTATTCTCTTATTTATTACTTGTGTCTATTATTTAGGCAGAATACCGTCACCCATTGTTACTAAGAAACTGAAAGAAACCTCAGAAACGGAAGAAAGGGGGGAAAGTGAGGAAGAAACAGATGTAGAAATAGACACAACTTCCGAAACGAAGGGGACTAAACAGGAACAAGAGGGATCCACCGCAGAAGATCCTTCCCCTTCCCTTTTTTCGGAAGAAAAGGAGGATCCGGACAAAATCGATGAAACGGAAGAGATCCGAGTGAATGGAAAGGAAAAAACAAAGGATGAATTCGACTTTAAAGAGACACGCTATAAAAATAAACCCGTTTATGAAACTTATTATCTAGATGGGAATCAAGAACAACAAAATTCGAAGTTACAAATATTTAAAGAAAAAAAATTACTAATCCGATTTGAAAAACCAGTTGTAACTATTCTTTTCAACCCTAAACGATGGAATCGGCCCTTACGGTATATAAAAAACAACCGATGTGAAAATGCTGTAAGAAATGAGATGTCACAATATTTTTTTTCTACATGTCAAAGTGATGGAAAAGAAAGAATAGCTTTTACGTATCCTACCAGTTTGGCAACTTTTTTTGAAATGATACAAAGAAAGACGTCTCTATTCCCAAAGGACAAAGTCTCTCCTACTGAATTTTATAATCGGTGGGGTTATAGCAATGAACAGAAACACAAAAATATAACTAAAATTTTTATAAATCGAGTAAAAACGCTCGAGAAAAATCTAGCAAAAACTCTCCCTAAAAAATCCGTTGTTCTGAATGTACTTGAAAAAAGAACCCGATTTTGTAATGATAAAATTAAAAAAGAATATTTACCAAAAGTATATGATCCTTTCTTAAACGGACCCTATCGCGGACAAATCAAAAAATTGTTTTCACTCTCAATTAAAAATGAAATTTCTAAAAACAATTATATAGAAAAGTTTTTGATAAATAAGATTCATAGTATCCTTCTTATTATTAATCGCCTAGAATTTGAACAGAAACTAGATCCATTTGATAGAAAAACATGCGGAAAGCAAATGCATTTTTTATTGAACTTAATAGATGAATTTGCCCTAAAATCAAGTGTAAATTTTCAAAGACCTTTTTTAGTTCCTGAACATGAACAGGTAAGAATTGATTCAGAAGATCGAATAAAAATTCTAAAATTTTTATTTGATGCAGATACAACCCTTCAAAATGAGAAAACAAAAAAAAAAAAATCTAGTGCAATAAAAGAAATCCATAAAAAAGTCCCGCGATGGTCATCAAAATTAATTAACGATTTGGAACAACAGGAGAGGGAAAGCCGAGAAAGCGTGGTAACCGATCACGAGATTCGCTCAAGAAGAGCAAAACGCGTAGTTATTTTTACTGATAACCAACAGAATACGGATATTTATAGTAATACCCAAGAAGAAAATAATACTGATCAAACAGACGAAGTGGCTTTGATACGTTATTCACAACAATCAGATTTTCGCCGCGACATAATCAAAGGTTCTGTGCGTGCTCAAAGACGAAAAATCGTTACTTGGAAATTCTTTGAGGCAAATGTGCATTCGCCTCTCTTTTTGGACCGAATAGACAAACCCCCCTTTTTTTCTTTTGATATCTCCGAACGTATAAAGCTAATTTTTAGAAATTGGATAGGAACAACCACAGAACTCAAAAATTTTGATTATAAAGAGAAAACCACAGAAAAAAGTGAAAAAAAAAAGGAAGAGGATAAAAAAGAGGAAGCAAAAAGAAAAGAACAAGTACGTATAGAAATAGCGGAAGCCTGGGATAGTATTTTACTTGCTCAAGTAATAAGAGGTTTTTTGTTAGTCACCCAATCGATTTTTAGAAAATATATTATATTGCCTTCGTTGATAATAGTTAAAAATATCGTCCGTATGCTATTGTTTCAATTTCCTGAATGGTCTGAGGATTTTAAAGATTGGAATCGAGAAATGTATATTAAATGCACCTATAATGGCGTTCAATTATCAGAAAAAGAATTTCCAAAAAATTGGTTAATAGACGGTATTCAGATTAAGATCCTATTTCCTTTTCGTCTGAAACCTTGGCGCAGATCTAATCCCCGAGCCCCTTATAATGATCCAATGAAAAAGAAAGACTCAAAAAATGATTTTTGTTTTTTAACCGTTTTTGGGATGGAAGCTGAATTTCCTTTTGGTTCTCCCCGAAAACAACTTTCATTTTTTGAACCCATTTTAAAAGAACTCAAACAAAAAATTAGAAAATTGAAAAAGAAATGCTTTCGAATTCTCAAAATTTTTAAAGAAAAAACAAAAATTTTGCAAAATGTTTCAAAAGAAACAAAAAAATGGGTCATTAAAAGGAGTCTGTTTTTTAAAGAAATAAAAAAGGAACTCGCAAAAATAAATCCAATTCTATTATTTGCAGTGAGAAAAAGCAAAGTATACGAATTGAGTAAAACTAAAAAATATTCGATAATCAATAATCGGATCATTCATGAATTGTCCAATGAAACTATACCTCGGAATTGGACAAATTATTCATTGATAGAAAAAAAAATACAGGATCTAACTGATAGAACAAACACAATTATAAATCAAATAGAAAAAATTACAAATGAAAAAAGGAACGTATTTCTAATTCCGGATCGAAATATTAGTTCTAACAAAATAAATGATAATGATAAAAGGTTGGAATCAAAAAAAAAAAATTGGCAGATATTAAAACGAAAAAATGCTCGACTAATACGCAAATCACATCATTTTATAAATTTTTTCATTAAAAGGATATACATAGATATCTTTCTGTGGATTATTAATATTCCTAGAATCAATACACAACCATTTCTTGAATCAATAAAACAAAGTATTAATAAATACATTAACAATAATGAAACAAATCAAAAAAAAATTAATAAAAGAAATCAAAGTTTAATTCACTTTATTTTAAATCTAAAAAGGACACTTTTTAATACTATTATTAGTAATAATAATTCAAATATTTTTTGTGACTTATCCTATTTTTCACAAGCTTATGTATTTTACAAACTCTCACAAACCAAATTTATTAATTTCAATTTTTATAAGTTAAATCCTGTCTTTCAATATACTGGAACAGCCCCTTTTATTAAAACTGAAATAAAGCATTATTTTGTTGGAACACAAGAATTTTTTTATTCTCAATTAAGATATAAAAACCGTCATAATTTTGGAATAAATCAATGGACAAATTGGTTAAGGAATCATTATCAATATGATATCTCTCAGATTAGATGGTCTAGACTAGTACCACAAAAATGGCGAAATAGATTCAATCAACACTGTAGAAATAAAAATAAGGATTTATGCAACTCATCTAAAAAAACAAAATTTATACACTACGAAAAACAAAATAATTTTGAAATGGCTTCATTACTAAATGAAAAAGAAAATTATAAAAAACAATATAGATATGATTTATTAGCATATAAATCGATTAATTCTGAAGATACCAAGTACTCTTCAATTTATGAATCCTCATTCCATGTAAAAAATAATCAAGAGGTTTTTTCAAATTCCAACACAACTAAACGAAAAGCTTTTTATATGATGGAAGCTATTCCTATTATCCCGATCAATAATGATCTAGTACAAGATGATATTCAAAATATAGAGAAAAATATGGATAGAAAATATTGTGATTGGCGAATTATCCATTTTTGTCTTAGAAAGAAAATAGATATCGATGCTTGGATCAATATGGATACTGACCCAAACAGTAATAAAAAATCTATTAAAGCGAAACTTAATAATTATCAAATAATTGATAAAACAAAAAAGAAAAATATTTTTTATCTCGCGATTCATCAAGACCAAGAAATCAATCTATCCAACAAAAAAAGTTTTTTGGATTGGATGGGAATGAATGAAGAAATACTAAATTGTCCCATATCAAATATTGAAGGTTGGTTCTTCCCAGAATTTTTGATCTTTTATAATTTGTATAAAACGAAACCATGGGTTATACCAATAAAAGTACTTCTTTTAGATTCTAATATAAATGAAAATGATACTGATATTGAAAAGAAAAGTATCGTCGGAAATACTAAAAGAGATCCTTTTATATCAATATCTTACAATGAAAAAAAATCTCTTGAATTAAAAAAACAAAATAAAGAGCAAAAAGAATCTGCAGACCAATCAAACCTTGAATCAGCTCTTCTTTCAAAGCAAGAAAAAGATGTTGAAGAAGATTATACAGGATCGGCTATCAAAAAACATAAAAAAAAAAAGCAATACAAGAACAATACAAAAGCGGAGTTTGATTTATTACTAAAAAGGTATTTTCATTTTCAATTGCGATGGGATGCTATTTTAAATAAAAAAGTAATTAATAACATCAAAGTATATTGTCTCCTGCTTAGACTGATAAATCCACGAGAAATAACTATATCGTCTATTCAAAGGGGAGAAATGAGTCTTGATATTCTGATGATTCATAAAAATTTAACTCTTACAGAATTGATTAAAAGGGGTATTTTTATTATTGAACCAATTCGTCTATCTATAAAAAATAATGAGCAGTTTATTATGTATCAAACCATTGGTATTTCATTGCTTCAGCAAAATAAACACAAAATTAATCAAAACTCCCGAGAAAAAATCCGTGTTGATAAAAATTCTGATGAAGTCATTACAAAATATAAAAAAATGACTGGAAATAGAGATAAAAAAAATTATGATTTGTTTGTTCCTGAAAATCTTTTATCACCTAGACTTCGAAGAGAATTTAGAATTCAAATTTGTTTCGATTTTAGGAATAGAAAGGATATGCATAAAAATTCAGTATTGGGGAATGGGAATAAAGTAAACAGCCGGGTTTTGGATAAAAGCAAAGGATATACAAAGAAACTTATTAGATTGAAGTTATTTCTGTGGCCCAATTATCGATTAGAAGATTTAGCTTGTATGAATCGGTATTGGTTTGATAGCAATAACGGCAGTCGTTTCAGCATGGTAAGGATACATATGTATCCACGATTGAAAATTAATTACTAGTACTTTGCTATTTTTCCAATATTGCAACGGATCTATGACGACAAATAGGTGTACACATCCATTGTCTTACATTCGATTCTGATACATGATACTAATTCAATGACATATCAATTCGATCTATAAATGGATCCACAAAATTTTATGATTTTAGGACCCAGCTTTTAGCTTTTTTCAGTCCAAAAAAAAACCACCCTTTGTGTATACCTTTTCAAATCTAATTTAAAAATCAAAATAGGATTTATTTAATAAAATTTTTAATTAGAAGAAAATTAAGATTATTGTCTATACCAAACTAAAACAAGTGATATTATTATTACTGATCAATAAAGATATCTATCAATAAAAATATCTTAAAATAAAGAAGGGGTTTCGTTTTATGGTAAAAAATTCATTTATCTCGGTTATTTCCCAAGAAGAAAAAGAAGAAAACAAGGGTTCTGTTGAATTTCAAATATTTATTTTGACCAACAGGATACGAAGACTTACTTCACATTTACAATTACACAAAAAAGACTATTTATCTCAGAGAGGTCTACGTAAAATTCTGGGAAAACGACAACGACTGTTAGCTTATTTGTCAAAGAAAAATAGAATAGGTTATAAAGAATTAATTAATCGGTTGAATATTCGGGAATCAAAAAATCGTTAATTTGACGAGGCCTTTTGAATTATTTGATTTATTAGATCTTGAATTTGAATGAACTTTTTTTTGTTTTCAGCAATTCATGAAAGAATGAATTAAGGAAAAACCTATGAATATACCAGCTACAAGAAAAGACCTCATGACAGTCAGTATGGGTCCCCACCATCCATCAATGCATGGTGTCCTTCGACTTATCATTACTTTAGATGGTGAAGATGTTATTGACTGTGAACCAATATTGGGTTATTTACATCGAGGGATGGAAAAAATTGCGGAAAACAGAACAATTATACAATATTTGCCTTATGTAACACGTTGGGATTATTTAGCTACTATGTTCACAGAAGCAATAACGGTAAATGGACCTGAACAGCTGGGAAATATTCAAGTACCTAAAAGAGCTAGCTATATCAGAATAATTATGTTGGAGTTGAGTCGTATAGCTTCTCATCTGTTATGGCTCGGTCCGTTTATGGCGGATATTGGTGCACAGACTCCGTTTTTCTATATTTTTAGAGAAAGAGAATTAGTATATGATCTATTCGAATCCGCCACCGGTATGAGAATGATGCATAATTATTTTCGAATCGGCGGGGTAGCGGCTGATCTCCCTCATGGTTGGATAGATAAATGTTTGGATTTCTGCGATTTTTTTTTAATAAGGGTTGCTGAATACCAACAACTTATTACACGCAATCCAATTTTTTTAGAGCGAGTCGAGGGGGTAGGCATTATTGGTCGAGAGGAAGTAATAAATTGGGGTTTATCGGGACCAATGCTGCGAGCGTCCGGAATACAATGGGATCTTCGTAAAGTTGATCAGTATGAGTGTTATGACGAATTTGATTGGGAAGTACAGTGGCAAAAAGAGGGGGATTCATTGGCTCGTTATCTAGTCCGAATTGGTGAAATGACGGAATCCATAAAAATTATTCAACAGGCTCTTGAAGGAATTCCGGGGGGGCCATATGAGAATTTAGAAATTCGATACTTTGATAGAGAAAGGAATCCCGAATGGAATGATTTTGAATATCGTTTTATTAGTAAAAAAACCTCTCCTACATTTGAATTGCCGAAACAAGAACTTTATGTGAGAGTCGAAGCCCCAAAAGGAGAATTGGGGGTTTTTCTGATAGGTGATCGAAGTGGTTTTCCTTGGAGATGGAAAATTCGACCGCCAGGTTTTATCAATTTGCAAATTCTTCCTCAGTTAGTTAAAAGAATGAAATTGGCTGATATTATGACAATACTAGGTAGTATAGATATCATTATGGGAGAAGTTGATCGTTGAAATGATAATTGATACATCAGAAGTACAAGATATCGATTCTTTTTCTAGATTGGAATTTTTAAAAGGGATCTATGGAATTATATGGTTACTTATTCCTATTTTAACTCTTGTATTGGGAATCACAATAGGCGTACTGGTAATTGTCTGGTTAGAAAGAGAAATATCCGCGGGAATACAACAACGTATGGGACCTGAATACGCCGGCCCTTTGGGAGTTCTTCAAGCTCTAGCAGATGGGACAAAACTTCTTTTCAAAGAAAATATTTTTCCATCTAGAGGAGATACTCGTTTATTCAGTATCGGTCCATCCATAGCAGTTATATCAATTTTAGTAAGCTATTTAGTAGTTCCATTTGGTTATCGTCTTGTTTTAGCGGATCTCAATATTGGTGTTTTTTTATGGATTGCAATTTCAAGCATTGCTCCCATTGGACTTCTTATGTCAGGATATGGGTCAAATAATAAATATTCCTTTTTAGGTGGTCTACGAGCTGCTGCTCAATCGATTAGTTATGAAATACCATTAACTTTATGTGTGTTATCAATAGCTCTACGTGCGATTCGTTGATATATAGACAGAAACCTTTCTCTACTCTTCCTTTCTAGGAAAGTGTTGGAATGAGTTGAGTAGAGTTAGATATCTTCATTTTTTTTTATTCATTATTCGGATTAAAGAATTAAATCAAATAGTTATATGAGTGAAAGAAAACAGCTTATATATAATATCTAAATTAGATAATTTAGAATATATAAATTTGCAGTAAAAATATGGAATCTCATTTTCCATGTATACGAGTTAAAGAGTTAAGCGGAAATAAACACAAAAACCCCGGTTACCCCAAGATTGGTTGATTAGTCATCCTGACTTGAAGCGGGCTCAAAAGATCCAACGTATTGTATCATTTGTATGTATTAACATACATGTATTATCATAATGGGGGGTTAACTAAAAACGAGTGGGTGGTTAGAAACACCAAGATATGTAACGGATTTGTAATGAAAAAAAAATGATGTAAATTATCCTAAAAGACATTTTTACATAATATACAAACAAAGAATACTAATTGGGGCTTAAAATTGGTAGAAATTATTAGGTAGTACTTCCCAAAGCACGATTCCAATCCAGAGTATGCTCCTATCCACCGATTAAATCCATAACTATTTGGAACGAAAAAATCCTTTATTTTTTTAGCTCTCTTTTTTTTTATAGAAAGAAGAATAGGAACGAAAAAAGTAGAAACAAACCCAATTCCAATAAAAAAAAAGAATATCTTTTTTATCCTTTTCTATAGCCATATTCATATATTTTATATATATAGAATATGTATCAAAATTCATGAATTAATATGGAATTCCTTTTCGTAAGTAAAAACGACGGGTTAGTTATATTTCAAAAAGAAGAAGTAGTTTATTGAAGCATAAAGTTCTTACTCAACAAAGAAGCATTACAATTTTTAACGAAGGGGCGAGATCAATTCAGAAGTACTTTGTTTTTTTATTTTAATTATTAATTTAATTCTAATTATTAAATTATTAAAATAAAAATTATAACAGACAGAATTAAATTGGTCTAATTTTTGACCGTCTAATAAAGTTTCACCTTATCCATCCTACAAACATATCAAGATAAAATAATACTTAATCCGGTCCTTAGATTTAGTTATGGCCTTCAAGGAGCCGTATGAGGTGAAAATCTCATGTACGGTTCTGTACTAGCGATGGTAACAGTGATGGTATCACCGACTATGATTATCTAACAGTTCAAGTACAATTGATATAGTTGAGGCGCAATCAAAATACGGTTTTTGGGGGTGGAATTTGTGGCGTCAGCCTATAGGGTTTATTATTTTTATCATCTCTTCCCTTGCAGAATGTGAAAGATTACCGTTTGATTTACCAGAAGCAGAAGAAGAATTAGTAGCAGGTTATCAAACCGAATACTCAGGTATCAAATTCGGTTTATTTTATGTTGCTTCCTATCTAAACCTATTAGTCTCTTCATTATTTGTAACAGTTCTTTACTTGGGAGGTTGGAATATCTCTATTCCAGACATATATGTTTCTGAGTTTTTTGAAATAAATAAACTGGGTGGAGTCTTTGGAGCGACAATTGGTATCTTTATTACATTAGCTAAAACTTATTTGTTCTTATTCATTCCTATCACAACAAGATGGACTTTGCCGAGGCTAAGAATGGACCAACTGTTAAATCTTGGCTGGAAATTTCTTTTACCGATCTCTCTTGGTAATCTATTATTAACAACCTCTTCCCAACTCTTTTCGCTGTAAAGAAATATTCTATATTCACAATTTGTCTCAAACAAGAGAAATAAACAAACATAAAATTATTAATATTCACGATATGTTTTCTATGGTAACTGGGTTCATGAATTATGGTCAACAAACAATACGGGCTGCAAGGTACATTGGTCAAAGTTTCATGATTACTTTATCTCACGCAAACCGTTTACCCGTCACTATTCAATATCCTTATGAAAAATTAATCGCCGCGGAGCGTTTCCGTGGTCGAATTCATTTTGAATTTGATAAATGTATCGCTTGTGAAGTGTGTGTTCGTGTATGTCCTATAGATCTACCCGTTGTTGATTGGAAATTGGAAACGGATATTCGAAAGAAACGATTACTTAATTACAGTATTGATTTCGGAATATGTATATTTTGTGGTAATTGTGTTGAGTACTGTCCAACAAATTGTTTATCAATGACTGAAGAATATGAACTTTCTACTTATGATCGTCATGAATTAAATTATAATCAAATTGCTTTGGGTCGTTTACCAATGTCAATAATTGACGATTATACAATTCGAACAATTTTTAATTCGCCTCAAATAAAAAATAAGTAAATCTCGTGATTTAAATAATAATTTCCAATTACTTTTACAATACAATACTTAGAGTTCAATTTTGAACTTAAGTTAAAGAAATTAAAGGTTTTGTCAATAACTACAAATTCCAACTGTTGATTGGTTGATAAAAATCGAGTCTTAATTTGGATTAAAAATCTATTACTATTAATTAAAATATCTGTATATATTAAAAAATAAAAAATGTAGGATTTAGGATTAGAACTATTCCTTCAGATAAAGAATCAAATTAGCTCACTAATTGTACCTACATTTAGTCGCATCTCTTAGGATTTAATTAGGAATTTGTCAAAAATTAGAAAATAAAAACTTTCTGGTCAGGTCTCAATAAGGTCATGAAAAACATTTCGATTTATTTATCTCTTATTTTACATATAATGGATTTGCCCGGACCAATACACGATTTTCTTTTAGTCTTTCTGGGATCGGGTCTTATACTAGGAGCTATCGGTGTAGTATTATTTACCAACCCGATTTATTCTGCCTTTTCATTGGGACTGGTTCTTATTTGTATATCCTTATTCTATATTCTATTAAACTCCTATTTTGTAGCTGCTGCACAACTTCTTATTTACGTGGGAGCTATAAATGTTTTAATTGTATTTGCTGTGATGTTCATGAATGGTTCAGAATCTTACAAAGATTTTAATCTTTGGACTGTTGGAAATGGGATTACTTTGTCTGTTTGTACAAGTATTTTTGTTTTACTGATGGTTACTATTACAGATATGTCATGGTACGGGATTATTTGGACTACAAGATCAAATCAGATTATAGAGCACGATTTAATAAGTAATAGTCAACAAATTGGAATTCATTTATCAACAGATTTTTTTCTTCCATTTGAATTCATTTCGATAATTCTTTTAGTCGCTTTGATAGGCGCAATTGCCGTAGCGCGGCAGTAATAAATCTCTAGAATTATCAATAGTAACCAAAACTTAACTCTTTTCTATGTTATTACATTTTTTTTTATCTTCAATTTAAAAATAAATTTTTAAATTGGTTATGTCTAAAATTCAAAACAAAAATTATTTTTATTTTATTGAATATATTACTAATACGATATAGTCCCTTGTTCCGGACTTTATATTCTAGTCAATTGAATCTATTGAATTATTGTTCAGTTCATATTGAAATGAATCAAAAATTGATAAGGAGTTAGTCAATGATGTTCGAGCATGTACTTGTTTTGAGTGCTTATTTATTTTCTATCGGTATCTATGGCTTGATCACAAGCCGAAATATGGTTAGAGCCCTTATGTGTCTTGAACTTATACTGAATGCCGTTAATATAAATTTCGTAACATTTTCTGATTTTTTTGATAGCCGACAATTAAAAGGAAATATTTTCTCAATTTTTGTTATAGCTATTGCCGCCGCTGAAGCAGCTATTGGACCGGCTATTGTTTCGTCAATTTATCGTAACAGAAAATCAACTCGTATCAATCAATCGAATTTGTTGAATAAGTAGTATTAATCATAGAAATTAGAATATTCATAAATTCAAATTAATATGACCATACATTTAATGTAATCAATGTTTTTGAAAATGTAAGAAATCAAAGTATCTTGGCTCTATCGCACGAGTCGATCCAGAAATAGATTGCTTCAAAATTTCTGATAAATTATTGATTCATCTGGTGTCTAAATATATGATTCATTTATTAAGTTGACTAGATCGAAAATTTCTAACGTTCGAAAATTTATAGATCCAATGTCACATTCAGTAAAGATTTATGATACGTGTATAGGGTGTACTCAATGTGTGCGAGCCTGCCCAACCGATGTATTAGAAATGATACCTTGGGACGGATGTAAAGCTAAGCAAATCGCTTCTGCTCCAAGAACAGAGGACTGTGTTGGTTGTAAGAGATGCGAATCCGCTTGTCCAACGGATTTCTTGAGTGTTCGCGTTTATTTATGGCATGAAACAACTCGAAGTATGGGTCTAGCTTATTAATACGTTGCAGAAAACCCTACTTGAAAACATTTGATTTTTTTACCTTTACCGACAAAAACCCGCGCTTAAAATAAATATATTTTGAGCACGGGTTTTTCTAGTCCAAGTTTATTTTGTTTTTACTATGAATAATTTTCCTTGGTTAACGCTAATTGTAGTTTTCCCAATAGCCGCGGGTTCCTTAATTTTCTTTCTTCCTCATAGAGGAAATAAGGTAATAAGGTGGTATACTATATTTATATGCATAATGGAACTCCTTCTAACAACCTATGCATTTTGTTATCGTTTCCAATTGGATGGTCCGTTAATGCAACTAACGGAGAATTATAAATGGATAGATTTTTTTGATTTTTACTGGAGATTGGGAATAGATGGAATCTCTATAGGACCCATTTTACTGACAGGATTTATCACAACTTTAGCAGTTTTAGCGGCTTGGCCCGTTACTCGAGATTCCCGACTATTTCATTTCCTAATGTTAGCAATGTATAGCGGTCAAATAGGACCATTTTCTTCTCAAGACCTTTTACTTTTTTTCATCATGTGGGAGTTAGAATTAATTCCCGTTTATCTACTTCTATCCATGTGGGGGGGAAGGAAACGTTTGTATTCCGCTACAAAATTTATTTTGTACACTGCTGGGGGTTCTCTTTTTTTATTAATAGGAGTTCTAGGTATTGGTTTATATGGCTCCAATGAACCAACATTAAATTTTGAAACATCGGCTAATCAATCCTATCCCGTAGCCTTAGAAATAATATTCTATATTGGGTTTTTTATTGCTTTTGCTGTCAAATCACCGATCATCCCTTTACACACATGGTTACCAGACACCCATGGAGAAGCGCATTATAGTACGTGTATGCTTTTGGCCGGAATCTTATTAAAAATGGGAGCGTATGGGTTGGTTCGGATCAATATGGAATTATTACCCCATGCTCATTCGATATTTTCTCCATGGTTAATTATAGTAGGTACAATTCAAATTATCTATGCAGCTTTAACATCTCTTGGTCAGCGTAATTTAAAAAAAAGAATAGCCTATTCTTCTGTATCTCATATGGGTTTCATAATTATAGGAATTGGTTCTATAAGCGATACAGGGCTCAACGGAGCCATTTTACAAATAATTTCTCACGGGTTTATTGGCGCTGCGCTTTTTTTCTTGGCTGGAACGAGTTATGATAGAATACGAATTGTTTATCTCGATGAAATGGGCGGAATGGCTATCGCACTTCCAAAAATATTCACGACTTTCAGTATCTTATCACTGGCTTCGCTTGCATTACCGGGTATGAGCGGTTTTGTTGCCGAATTGCTAGTTTTTTTTGGAATACTTACTAGCCAAAAATATCTTTTAATGACAAAAATACTAATTACTTTTGTAATGGCAATTGGAATGATATTAACTCCTATTTATTCATTATCTATGTTACGCCAGATGTTCTATGGATATAAACTTTTTTATACCAAAAACTCTTATTTTTTTGATTCTGGACCGCGAGAGTTATTTATTTCAATTTCTATCCTTTTACCTGTAATAGGTATTGGTATTTATCCCGATTTAGTTTTCGCATTATCAGTTGACAAGGTCGAAGCTATTATATCTAAATTTTTTTAGATAGTTTTTATCAATAAACCAAAAAAATTTTTAATCTGCCGATTTTAAAAATTGTTCATTATAAAAAAAAAAAGTTTTTTCGGCTTTCTTTTAAGTTAAATAAAAAAAATTCGAATTCGACTATAACTATATAACCGGATAACCCGATATTTTTGACATTTTTGAGAACCATTTGAATCAAGTAATGGAAATGAAATGATTCAAATGGTTCTTGATGGTTTACATGTGGGTTTCATGTATGCTGCCTTAGGCTTCTAATTGTCAAGTACTTTAATTCAATTAGATTGTAATGTAAATGAACCATAACTATGTAACCCTATTCCTAATAGATTAACCCCAAAATAGCATATCCAAATTATAAGAAAGCCCAATGAGGCCACAATTGCAGAATTTACACTTTCAAAATTTTTATTTGTTCGAATATGTAAATAAACCGAAAATATAATCCAAGTAATAAATGCCCAAGTCTCCTTTGGATCCCAATTCCAATAGGATCCCCATGCTTCATTAGCCCATACTGCTCCCGAAAGAATACCTATGGTTAAAAGGATAAATCCTAAACTAATAATACGATAACTCCATCGATCCAATTGTTGAATTAATTGATATCTGTAATAATTATGATAAGAAATCAAAGAAGTGTTTGGTAACACAATGTTTATTTCATTCACGTATTGAATCTCACAAAAGTAAAACGACTCAATTAATAAATTATTGCTTTTCCTAAAAATACTTAGGAATTTTCGAAATGTAATGACTAGAAGAGCTAGTGATAATAATGATCCACATAAAAGAGCTGCATAGCCCAATACCATCATACTTACGTGCATCATTAACCAATGGGATTGGAGAGCCGGTACTAATATTGCGGATTGATGCATTTCAGTTAAAAGACCTGAAGTAGCGAAACCCTGGGTAAAAATAACACTGGGCGTCGTTATTGCGCTTAAATGGTTTTTATGTTTTTTAAAATAGGGAATCATATGAATAAGGGAAAAACCCCACGAAAGAAAAATTAATGATTCATATAAATCGCTTAATGGTAAATGCCCCAAAAAACTCCAACGAGTAATTAATAATCCTGTTATGCAGAAAAAAGCTGCTATTATACCCTTTTCGGATGAATCATATAGCCCTACGATTTCATCGACAAATAAAGTTATCAAATAAATTGTAATTACAATTGAAATGATCGAAAAGGATATATGAGTTAAGATATGCTCTAAAGTTGAAAATATCATAAAATTTATTAAGTTGAAAATATCATAAAATTTATTAAAAAGGAGGTCTCAATTATAGGAATTAAAATAGCGAATTGAATTCATTAAATTCATTATTAGGGCTTACTCTTTTAGAAAAACCCATGCCGCCACTCGGACTCGAACCGAGATGCTCTAGCACTGCTTCCTAAGAGCAGCGTGTCTACCAATTTCACCATAGCGGCTTATTCGAAATCATAATAACCTATTTTTATTTAACCGTCTAGATTCAGGGGGTTAATTAACTATTTTTTTTTTGAAACATTCAAATTGATAACTAAAAATTTGTTTCAAAATTAGGCATTTAATCTAAACGTTTTCATGAATATAATAATATTAATTATTCTTATGATCTTATCATTTTGTTTAGTATTTATTTTAGGGTATCCACTTTTTAACTTAACTAATAACGGGGTTTTTCGTTTCGTAGTTTATTACTTTATGTTATGGTCTCTTGAAAATAAAACAGAACATTTGTAACTACATAATTTTTACTTCAATGCATGGCTAGAACTAAAACGAAATTGATTATCAAATCAAGTCGATGGGGATTCTTATCTTCCCCATCTTGAAAAACATAAAACATACCAAAACAAAAGGTCAAACCTTGTGCTTACGTTTATTCTTTTGTTTGCAAAAAGAATACAATTCATTTTTTGAATTCAGTAGACAACCAGATTCATTATTTCTACTAAAAAATAATAAAATGAATTCCATTTTTTATTGGTATTGCTCAGGTTAAAACATTAGAGAATGGAATTTTTTTTTAATAAAAAAAAAAAGAAAATAGTAATTAGATTTTTATCTATTATTTTTAGATTAATATTATTTATAATCTTGATAACTTATAAATTTTATTAAAAAAAAATTATAAATAAATTATAACAAAAATTAGACTGGTTTTTGAATTAGACCAATTTACATTATTTAGTCTATTGTTTTATTATTTATTCGTCACACAAAAAAAACTTTTTGAGTTACCGGTAGAAAGAGATTTTGCTAATGAAAAAGCTTTCAATGCTGCCCAATACCCTTTACTTTTCCAAATATTTTTACGAATACGTTTTTTTGAACTAGAGGTGCGCTTTTTTGGAACTGCCATTTTAAAATGATAATTGGTTCATCAGTTGGATGTGAAAGACATTTATTTATTGGTTATTGGTCAAAATCAATTGTTCTTTACTATATCTCTATCTCTAGCTAGCTATTTTCTAAATTACACTACCCTAGGGTGTATGTAAAAATTGTCTAAAATATTACTAAGAACAATAAGATCTACTATGTCAAAGCGAATAGATTAAAGTTAAAAAGTTAAATTGATAAAAAATACAAACAAAAGGATTTGATTCTTTGCTTTCTATTTTTGCCATGTTACATTCTTACATGTAATAAAATAGATTGAAAGGTTTAAACCCTCTTCTGCTAAAAAAAAGGTAATAATTTTTCTATTATATTAATAAAATTGGTCAAGTTCGAAAAAAGAGTACACTTAATTGAGATTTTCAAACTCGAATGAGCACAAGCCTAGTAGTTACTTGAATATATAAAAAATTTTCAAAAAGCTATTTTTTTGCCCTCCTTTTTTATTTTATATACACAAAGGTTGGAACATTTCCTACAAATCGTTTGTATTGTAATGGCAGACAATCAATTTGTTCTAAAGAATTCCTTAATGATTGGGAATAAACCGAACAAAACAGCAATAAATAGGTTTTGCTTTATAGAAAATAGGTTTTATGATTCAAGTTGTGAGCCCTATGATTCATATTAAATAATTTTGTTCTGTCATTATTTATCCTTGCTCTATTGATATAAATAAATTAGTGTAATACGTAATAATTAGATCGAAATTTTCATTTTTTGTTTTTATCTTCATAAAAATTTACTCAATAGTTTATTATTAATCATTCAATATTAATAAAACCATTCAATATTAATAATAAACTATTAATAAACTAATGTACATTTTTATTTTTAACTCGTAACTTGTTCATATTATTTGACTAACCCTAACCCTTAGTCTGCATCTTCATTTGAAATATTTGAAATTGGAAATATTTGAAGTAGTTTGGAAAGATTCCGAATAATTAAGTATGGAAAATTCTATTTTTATTTCATTTTATATTTCTAATTTTTTTTTTATTAATCGACCGCTTTCAAAAGAAAAGAAATAAGAACTGGTGAATCAGAAACAATTAATTAAGATAATTTTTTTTTTTATATGGAATATACATATCAATATTCATGGATCATACCGTTCATTCCACTTCCAGTTCCTATGCTAATAGGAGCGGGACTTCTACTTTTTCCGACCGCAACTAAAAATCTTCGGCGTATGTGGGCTTTTTTGAGTGTTTTATTATTAAGTACAGTTATGCTTTTTTCAGCCCAGTTCTTTATTCAGCAACTAAATAACAATTCTGTCTATCAATATGTATGGTCTTGGACCATCAATAATGATTTTTCTTTAGAGTTTGGCTGCTTGGTTGATCCACTTACTTCTATTATGTCAATATTAATAACGAGTGTTGGTGTTATGGTTCTTATTTATAGTGACAGTTATATGTCTCATGATGGGGGATATGTGAGATTTTTTGCTTATATGAGTTTTTTTAATACTTCAATGTTGGGATTAGTTACTAGTTCTAATTTAATACAAATTTATATTTTTTGGGAATTAGTTGGAATGTGTTCTTATCTATTAATAGGTTTTTGGTTCACCCGACTCAGTGCGGCGAATGCTTGTCAAAAAGCGTTTGTAACTAATCGTGTCGGAGATTTGGGGTTATTATTAGGAATTTTAGGTTTTTATTGGATAACAGGCAGTTTTGAATTTCGGGATTTATTTGAAATATTCAATAATTCGGTTTACAATAATGAAGTTAATCCTTTATTTGTTACTTTATGTGCTTTCCTATTATTTGCCGGCGCAGTTGCTAAATCGGCCCAATTTCCCCTTCATGTCTGGTTACCCGATGCCATGGAAGGGCCTACCCCTATTTCGGCTCTTATACATGCTGCTACGATGGTAGCAGCAGGAATTTTTCTTGTAGCTCGGCTTCTTCCTCTTTTTATAGGTATACCGTACATATTAAACCTAATATCTTTGATAGGTATAATAACATTATTTTTAGGAGCTACTTTAGCTCTTGCTCAAAAAGATATTAAGAGAGGTTTAGCTTATTCTACAATGTCTCAATTGGGTTATATGATGTTAGCTTTAGGGATGGGTTCTTATCGAGCTGCTTTATTTCATTTGATTACTCATGCTTATTCAAAAGCATTGTTGTTTTTAGGATCTGGATCTATTATTCATTCGATGGAAGCTATTGTTGGATATTCTCCAGATAAAAGTCAGAATATGGTTCTTATGGGCGGTTTAAGAAAACATGTACCAATTACAAAAACTTCTTTTTTATTAGGTACACTTTCTCTTTGTGGTATTCCACCCCTTGCTTGTTTTTGGTCCAAAGATGAAATTCTTAATGATAGTTGGTTGTATTCACCAATTTTTGCAATAATAGCTTATTCTACGGCAGGATTAACTGCCTTTTATATGTTTCGGATCTATTTACTTACTTTTGAAGGACATTTAAACCTTTATTTTCAAAATTACAGTGGCAAAAAAAACCGCTCCTTCTATTCAATGTCTTTATGGGGTAAAAAAGGGCCTAAAATTATGAAAACAAGTTTTCGTTTATTTGATTTATTAATGATGAAAAATAATGAAAGAGTTTTTTTTTTAAACACATATCAAATTGATAGTAATGAAAATGTAAGAAGCATGGTGCAACCTTTTATTAGTATTACTAATTTTGGCACTAAAAAAACTTTCTCATATCCCCACGAATCTGACAATACTATGTTATTCCCCATACTTGTATTGGTTTTTTTTACGTTATTCGTTGGGACCGTAGGAATTCCTTTCTTCAATAAGGAAGGAATTAGTTTAGATATATTATCGAAGTTGTTAACTCCGTCCATAAACCTTTTACATCAAAATCAAATCCACTCTGTTGATTGGTATGAATTTCTCACAAACGCAATTTTTTCAGTCAGTATAGCTTATTTCGGAATACTTATAGCATTCGTTTTATATAAGCCTGTTTATTCATCCGAGAAAAATTTGAATTTAGTTAATTCATTTGTTAAAAAGGTTCCTAATAAAATAAAAGTTTTTTTGGGTAAAATAATAAATATGATATATAATTGGTCATATAATCGCGGTTACATAGATTTTTTTTATAAAATATCCTTAACTAAGAGTATACGAACATTGGCTGAACTAACTCATTTTTTTGATAGACGAGTAATCGATGGAATTACTAATGGGGTAGGTATTGCGAGTTTTTTCGTAGGAGAGGGTGTCAAATATGTAGGGGGCGGTCGAATTTCTTCTTATCTTTTAGTGTATGTATCTTATGTTTTAATTTTTTTAGTAATTTTTTTTCTTTAAATATTTGTAACTTCGAATTTTGTTGTTCTTGATTCCCATCTAGATAATAAGTTTCATAAACGGGTTTATTTTTATAGCGTGTCTCTTTAAAGTCGAATTCATCCTTTGTTTTTTCCTTTCCATTCACTCGGATCTCTTCCGTTTCATCGATTTTGTCCGGATCCTCCTTTTCTTCCGAAAAAAGGGAAGGGGAAGGATCTTCTGCGGTGGATCCCTCTTGTTCCTGTTTAGTCCCCTTCGTTTCGGAAGTTGTGTCTATTTCTACATCTGTTTCTTCCTCACTTTCCCCCCTTTCTTCCGTTTCTGAGGTTTCTTTCAGTTTCTTAGTAACAATGGGTGACGGTATTCTGCCTAAATAATAGACACAAGTAATAAATAAGAGAATACTAAAGATTCGAGCCATAGAATTTCTCAATTCTGACACAAGGTACTTATTCGATCTAATAGAATTATTTTGCTGTATCCAGCCTAATACCAATCCAACCCATTTC